ACCGGGGCTTTGCAATATTTGATTGATTACAATTCTGTATATTCCACTTACTAGAGAGGTTCCCAGGGAATTCATTAGAGGAATATTTCCAATAAATACGGTTTGTTCTTGCATATCTCTACCGGTTTTCCAAATTAATCCCGCGGATACATATAATTCAGAAGAGTATGTGAGTGATTCATACACAGCATCTCTTTCTTTTATCAAGGGCTCTGCCAATTGATATGTTGCCACAAATAATTGAAATTCAATTTCTTGATCTGTATCTTCAATTTTTGGAAACTTATGAAGTTCTTCCATCAAGCCTTGATCAATGAACCTACAAAATCCGTCAAATTGTATCTGACTAAACCCTGGTATTGTATACATTCCCTCATTTCCATCCCGGAACATCTTAAGTTTTCCGTTTATCGAAAAAATCCAACTATTGGCTCACTCTTCGTTGAACCATATAGATTGATCTAGCAACGATGGAATGTATATTTTGCTCATTTGAACAACATGAAATTTTATCCAACCCCATATACATATATATATGTACTAAATACGTATGAACGGAGGAATAAAAAAAATGTGACTCAAACTCGAATTTGCGACAGATACAAATGGAAATGAATTGATAAAACATTCCTGGAAACAAAATTCTGCCACTTAGACTTATGGAGTCTTGTATAGAATATCAAAATAGATCCAATTTCTACCTTATGATATTACGATCAGATTGGGTACCATAAATGGATTCGGAATTGAATCTGTTCTCTATGAGTGAGATAAAGACAGAATAATCAGGAACCATCTAGAGTTGACTTTGATTTTAGCACTTAATTTATTTCATCGATTCCGTTGTTCAAAAAAAGATTCGCAGAGAGAAAAGATATTTCTACCCATTTGTTAATTAGTAGAATACGATTGAAGTGCGTAAGAGAAGTCCTATTTATTAAGTACATGCAGATATAACTATCTAGCTATCCGTATATCCCATCTTTTATCGAAGTTCCCTTGAGGCAACATAGGTCGTGCTATATCCAAATTTCGATTTTATATTCAATATATTCAATGAAAAATGCAAGCACGACGATTTCCTCATAGGAATAATAAGATACCTGACTAGGTATCCGTGTAAGAATTTCTGTTCTGGGGTTTACATATACACATAATTGTTGTTATAATTGAAATTGAAAAGGATTAATTATGGAAAAGAATTGAGACTGATTAGTCGTATATCAATTTGATCTCCTTATGTCATTAAGGAAACCAAATTGGAGATCAAAATCCAAGAACCATTCATGAATTCACAGTCATTAATGCTTCCAATTTGCTCTGAATTTTGGATTCTGTGACTGGAAATCCATTTTTCTCTTTCAATAGAAAAAAAGGGGAAAGCTTTTATTTAGGTGTTGTGTGTTTTGAAATATAATCAATCTAAGAGAACAACAGGACCCAATCAAAAAAAAGAAATGGTTCAGCAATTCCCCAGAATATTTCCATCTATATCTATTTTGTATCGTTTTGGCGGCATGGCCGAGTGGTAAGGCGGGGGACTGCAAATCCTTTCTCCCCAGTTCAAATCCGGGTGTCGCCTGATTAACAAAAGACTCGGAATTTCTTACCCTACTAAACTAATAGAACTCACAAAATTCTTGCCTGGCAGAAGCAGAGGTAAGGGGCGGGGACTGTCGATACCCAATTTTAAGAATCGGGGGGTTGACTTTCAATTATTTCTTCAAAAATCGGGGTGTGACCCAAACCTGTACCATACCAATATGAATTACCAATATAAATAAAGAAATACTCACTTAATTACGGATTCCTGATGCGTTCAGGCCATTGATTTGATTTATCAATCGAATCAAATCCATAGTAAGATTCAATTGTGAGATTCAGAACTACGAAAGTCAGGGACCGTAAATCCGTGTATCCAAAGGAAGGTTCCTAAGAGACTGTAAATCCTTGCTCCTAGGATCCAAGAAGGGGTTATAGGAAGGACTATAAATACTTCCTAATTACCTTATCCTACTAGTGTTTACTGACTGAGTCTTGAAGTAGATTGGGTAGGCTGGTGGGGAATCCAATTAGGAGTTGTGGAAAGAACTGAAGATACTTTGTATCCATACAAACTCATGAGAGTCTCTGAGTGCTCGGGTTTTCAATTAATATTGTATGGGTGATTGGCTTTTATAGAATAAAAGTGGAAAAAAGTGCTTTCGTTGGGGTAACCCCGCCAAGAATGTAATAGGGTGTCTTCCAATTGTTTCACATTTCACAGAAGTAGAGACAGTAAGGCTTAGATGGGAAATTAGGAGTATGTGATAGATAGTTATATATCTTGATGGTATATTTTTTTTTCTGCTTTTTGTTTATGAAAGGCAACAATAGGTCTTACTATTCCTACATATTCCATTAGTCACATTCCCTTGAGACTTCCAAGGGGCAACTGTGTATCTTGCTTGTACTTAGTGCTTTCCGATTCCACCAGAAATCATATAGGGACTTGTTACGG